ATACATTTTCACAAATAAACTGCCCAAGACTAACGATTGTAGATGTCTCTTCACAATAATTGTAATGGAGAAAATACCAATTCAAATTGAATGGATTCAAAATGATGTTACTGCATGAATAGGGATTATAAATTTTACCATTTTCATCCAGTAAATAATATTTAAGTATTTGAAAAATCTGTTTTAAATTGTCAAGTTGCAAATAGTTAGTTACCAAGATCTGATTATGGGTTATTAAATGGGAAAATAAATCAAAATTATAAATTGGAAAGCCTGTTCCTAAGGGGCCCAACGAATTCCTAATTGGAATTAGGGGGTCCTTTTTGATTGATTCTTTTATCACATTGGGAGATTTTACATCGTTGAATGGGCCTATTCGAGAACAATTGGATGATGACAAAATTATCAAAGATTGAGATTCCTTATTTCGATTCAACAACGTATGAATAGTTCCTTGATTTGGATTAAGGGATTCTTGAATCCTTGCCTTGGAATAGGAATAAATGGAAGAAAACGGATTGACATTAGCGCGATCTGATCCATTCTCAGAGATCAATCCTGAACCCGACAGATCGTTCCTTTTTCCGGTATACGAAATAGGTGACTTCGCTAAGTCGATTCTTAGAAAATCTCTAATCAAACCATTTGTCCTTATTTCAACAAAGGAAGCACAGGCCTTTTCGATCGAAGAACTTTTTTTGTCTTGGTCCCAATTCAACACTAAACAAGTCCGAACTAATTGAATACTTGTGTCCCAAATTTCAAGAATTGGGTCGTAATAAAGGATATAATTGACAACTCGAAGTTGTAGATTATCACTTTCCTGCAAGAGATCCGGCGGGAAAAGTCTTCCTAAATTTATACCATCCGTTTTTTTATATGGGACTACAGGTTGAACCAAAACAAAATACTTTTTTTCATACCTAGAAAGTTTCATTCGTTGGATATAGAGCCAATTTTTCAATTTTTTGTATTCTTTGGAATTTTGTTTTCCCCCTCCTGGTGGTATCAATCGGAATGCCTTATTTGTCTTTCCAGGAAAATGGATATCTCCAGAAAAGATTATCAGTTTAATTTTTTCTGCTTTTTTCTTCACTCGGACCAATCCGCCTACCCGACTTCTTCTATTTAAAGTGATTTGTGTATCTACCCCAATAATACTATTGTGCCGTACCATTATGGAAGAAGATTCGGCCAAAATGTGGACTTCCACGGGAATAAAAAAAAATGGATTTACTTCCTTTTGGTATTTTGGCCAAAATACCTTGACTCCTCGATACTCAATCAAATCCTCTTCGTTGACGATTGAATTCAGTTCTCTAGTCTCATATTTAGTAAGTCCCGAGCTCTTTCTTATATATCGAGGATCATCGAAATAAGCAAGAATACTATTTATACGGAGAATACCATTTCTGGGGATTTCAATTGAGATACCTGAAGAAGGTATTAGTTGGTTCTCGCCTTCTTGAATCGATTCGAGTGGGATGATGAATCTATTTCTTCGCCTCTTTGCCAATAAATCAGAATTCCCGTCGAGAATGGCGGGATATCTGAGATTACAACGACCAGTACATGTGATTCGATTAAGTTCTGAATAATCAGGAATCCTATCTCCTTTTTGATTTTTACCAGAAAAATACGAACTAAAAAATTTGTGTCTCACTTGATTATTAGTTACTGAGGGGTTAGAAATATATCTTCGCTTGACAGAAAGAGAATAAGCGTTCATTTGATCTTGATCCTTGTGGATCGAACAAGGGCCTAGACTGGATCTCCAGGGCTCCCCTAATAATATCCATAAATGACTTGTTTTTGGTAAGAGATGAATATTACCATATGTAAATTCAGGTGCATGGTACACATCGGTATTCCAGTGCATTTCGCCCTCTGAGTCAGAATAAATATGTTTTCGAACCTTCTCTTTCAAATTCAAAGTGGATGTTCTCGCGCGAATCTCAGCAATCACTTGTTCTGATTCTACATATTGATCGTTTTGAACTAAAAGAAAACTTTTGGGCGGAATATACACATTGTGTATAATATCTTCACTCTCAATAGTTACATACAAGTCTCTAGAACATAGAAAAGCAGGATGTCCATGACGTGTACGTGTCGGATGAACCAAATCCTCATTGAATTTTATTTTTCCATTAGAAGGGGCTCGCACATGTTCTGCAGTACCCCCTGTGAATACTCCGCCGGTATGAAAAGTTCTTAATGTTAATTGAGTGCCCGGTTCTCCAATAGATTGACCTGCAATAATACCTACTGCTTCTCCCAATTCGACCAGGTCGTCATGAGCTGGACTCCGGCCATAACATAATTGACAAATCCAAGATGTACTCCTACAAGTAAAGGGGGTTCGAATAGAGATTGGTTGTGCTCTAAAAGTTATGAATCTATTGACAAGTCCAACCCCAATATCTTGATTTCTAGTAGCAATGCATCGCGAACCTATATATATATCATCTGCTAATACACGCCCAATTAATGTTTGGATAAAAATCCTGTCCGTCATCATCCCATTTCGAGGACTTACAGAAATACCTCGAACGGTGCCACAATCTGTTCGACGTACAACAATGTGTTGAACTACTTCAACAAGTCTGCGCGTGAGATATCCTGCATCTGATGTTCGGATAGCGGTATCCACAACTCCTTTACGGGCTCCGTAGCAAGAAATAATATATTCTGTTAAAGAGAGTCCTTCACGTAAATTGCTTTGAATGGGTAAATCAATCATTTGCCCTTGGGGATCCGACATTAATCCTCTCATACCTACTAATTGATGTACCTGAGATGCATTTCCTCTGGCTCCCGAAAAAGACATTATATGGACTGGATTAAAAGGATCGGTCATCCGAAAATTAGGATTCATTTCTTGTCGCAAATATTCACTTGTGGCATACCATATCTCGATCGATTGACGTAATTTTTCTACCGCGTGTACATTCCCATAATGATGGTGTTTTTCCAAAATAAAACTTTGTTGTTCAGCGTCTTGAACTAGCCATCTTTTAGAAGGTATTGTTAAAAGATCATCAATTCCTAATGAAATGGATGCGGCGGTAGCTTGTCGGAAACCCAGAGTCTTTACTTGATCCAGGATATGTGATGTATATCCTATTCCATAGTGATCAATAAATCGACTAATAAGTCGTTTCATGGCAGTTCCGTCTATCACTTTATTGTGAAAGACCTGAGTGGGCCGTTCTGCCATCAGTACCTCCATATTGCGCTGAGTAGAATTTGACAATGGGTTTGAGTCAGTGATTGGAAAACTTCCTTTTCTAGATCTTGATTCACGTAGAAATTCCGCAATTATGGTCCTAGTTAAACCGGCGAGACTCGAATTCCCGCTGGTAGCATAGAATTACAACAGCCCTGCCAAAACCCTTGTATGGCTTCTTCTATTTCTCGATAAAGAGAAATATGACCAACAGTGGTTCGAATATATATATAAAGAATTTCTTTTTTTATACTTCTTACTATTAGATAGTGTCCATAAATCTCATAATAGGTCCCCAAAGATTCATAGTGAATTTCGATGGGAGCTTCTCTTGCAGCAATAACGCGTTGATCTAGTCGCCACCGGAGCCACAAAGAACTACCTAAATTGATTCGTTTTTGCCGATAAGCTCCAATTGCATCATAGGCATTACAAAAAAAGGGTTCTTTTTTTTTTGTATACTTATAGTTATTATCTTCATTTTGATAGTTTCTACGATTACATGGATTATACCTATTTACACAAATACCCCGACGATTTCCACTCGTTAAGACATAGAGTCCACTAAGCATATCTTGAGTTGGTGCGGAAATGGGATCTCCAATAGTTGGAGACAAAAGATTCATATGAGAAAACATAAGTAAACGTGCCTCTGCTTGAGCCTCCAAAGATAAAGGCACATGAACAGCCATTTGATCCCCGTCAAAGTCTGCATTGAAGCCCTTACAAACTAATGGATGTAAACAAATAGCACGCCCTTCCACTAAAACGGGGAGGAATGCCTGTATGCCTAATCTATGCAGAGTAGGTGCTCTATTCAGCAATACAGGATGGTCATCCAGAATTTCCTGAAGTATTTCCCATACAATCGGTTTTTTTTTCCGAATTTGACTCTTAGCAACTCCTATGTTCGAAGCAAGATGTTTTCTAATTAGGTCACGAATTACAAATGCCTGGAAAAGTTCTATTGCTATTTCGCGAGGCAATCCACATCGATGTAATGAAAGTGAAGGGCCCACGACAATCACTGACCGCCCTGAATAATCGACCCGTTTACCAAGCAGAGTCTCGCGAACTCTTCCTTCTTTGCCTTCAATTACATCTGAAAGCGACTTGTAAACTCTATTATGATCATCCCTCATTGGTTGTCCGCAGATTCCATTATCAAGAAGTGCATCCACGGCTTCTTGTAGCAATTTTTCCTGAGATATTATTAATTCTTCTGGCGTAGCTATACTTGTTGTTAATAGATCTGTAAGAGTATTATTCCGATAGATAATTCTTCTATAGATTTCATTAATATCCGAGGTCACTAGTTTATCCTCATCTATATGATAGATTGGTCTCAACTCAGGAGGAAGAACTGGTAATAGACACAAAACCATCCATTTTGGTTCTATATTTGTTCGAATAAAATGCTTAGCCAATTCCATGCGTCTAAGCAAAAAATCTTTTCTTCTTCCAACTTTTCGATCTTCCCATTCATTCCCTGTGGGTTCCTCTTCCTCCAATTCTTTCCATTCTACCAATGAATAATCTATAATAATTCGTAAATCTAGATTGGCTAATTGTTGTCTGATAGAACCTCCCCCGGTAGACATCTCTCGATTTCGAAATGTATCGAAGCTCCGGGTAGTAAAAAAAATTGGGATCCTGTATTTCCAGGGTTGGATTTCATATTCCAATAAACCTCGTAATCGTAAAAAAGTGGGTTTTTTATCTATGGGCCTAGCAAAATAAAAATTGGGATAGGATCTTCCCCCCCTCAAAA